ACGGTGTTAATGTTAATAAGGCATCAACGGGCATTTCCAGATATATTACTCAAAAGAACCGGCACAATACGCCTAATCGATTGGAGTTGCGAAAATTCTGTCCATATTGTTACAAACATACGATTCACGGGGAGGTAAAGAAATAGATCGAACCGAGCACCTGCGCCCTTATCTATCTTACAAGGACAAGGAAAAAATGACATTATATATATAACATATTTAACATAGTTAAAGATAATTATAAACAAACCAAATCCTATTTTTTTATTCTAATTAGAGATACGGCTGAAATAGGATTTTAGGGATAAGAAATAAACTAACCAAACCATGGATAAATCCAAGCGAACTTTTCTTAAATCCAAGCGATCTTTTCGTAGGCGTTTGCCCCCGATCCAATCGGGGGATCGAATTGATTATAAAAACATGAGTTTAATTAGTCGATTTATTAGTGAACAGGGAAAAATATTATCTAGACGAGTGAATAGATTGACCTTGAAACAACAACGATTAATTACTATTGCTATAAAACAAGCTCGTATTTTATCTTTGTTACCTTTTCTTAATAATGAGAAACAATTTGAAAGAACCGAGTCGACCACTAGAACTCCTAGTCTTAGAGCCAGAAAAAGATAGGTTTACTCTTTCTTCACTTGAATTCGAATTCCCATCCGAACTCAAACGGGGATTGATATTTTGTTGGAAAAATCCAAGAATCCGGATTGAATTCTCGTGTCGTAAGAAAACAAATAATAATCTGGGAAGAATAAATTTTTTTATTTAACTTGTTGATTCATATTTATTTTGACTACTTTCTCATATTTTATCATATTCTATTCATTTTTATTCGACCTTCCCGGAGTTCATTCTCCGGGCAACTCCGTTTAACCGGTGGATTCCTTCCAACCTACTTCTTTTATGATCTCATTGGAAATCATATAAAGACAATTCCTATTTGATATAGCTATTTGTGCAAGTATTTTACGATTAAGAAGCAACTGTCTCTTGTACAGACCGTTTATTAATCTACTATAACTATAGCATACCCCCCTTTCACGAATTGCTGCATTTATTCGAGTGATCCACAAACGACGAAAATTGATTTTTTGCTTATCCCTATCCCGATGAGCCGAAACCAAAGCTCTTATTTTTTGTTGAGTAATAGTTCGAGTAAGTCTTGAATGAGCCCCCCGAAAGCTTGATGCAAATAAACGAATTTTTGTTCTACGTCTCCGAGCGATATATCCCCGTCTAATTCTGGTCATTGAATAAATGAAACTTTCACGAATAACTAATAGATTTCCTTTCTTTCAGTTATTCTTTTGCCCCTTTCCTAGTATATTAATAACAAAACGGATTTTTCCAATGTATAAACTAAAAATTCCAACGGCTTTGGCTACTATAACCTTCCCAACCACGATTTTTTCTTTTTTATAGGCGTTTCACCTCGAAATACGAAATTGTACTATACTAGGTATAAAAAATAAAAAAAAATAGCAATGATAAAGAAATAGTGGATTCCATCGTTTCTATGGTTACTTCTTAAACGGTGAGGTCTTCTCTATACACCGGAGCCTTTACTTCATTTAATCAATGTTATTGCTAACTTGTATAGTTCACATTCTTCGGCTCTACCCATGAATTATCCAGTAATAGGTCTTTCACAACGAGCTCTACCTATACAGTAACGGTATTTAATTATGAAGGTTGGCTGGGTAGCTGACCCTGTTAGTCCGTTCTTGCAAGAGGGGTCTATATTAACTAAGATTTCCTCCGCTTAATGGATAACCATTTGCTACCAATGGAGAATTGCTTCTCATCTTGAATTGAGGTGAGTGGATTTACACCAATAGAAACCATAAATTTCATACACAATAAAAGGGATATGCTCCATTTTCTTATTTTTAGATAGGAAATGTAGTTCGTTTTCCGTTCTATCCTATTTGATCATTGATATTCGAACATTGCTCTCTTTCCTTTGTTCTAGTTCATGATCTGAACGAGTCGCACATACACCCTAGTACATGTTCCTCGACGCTGAGGGCATCCCCGAAGCGCGGGGGATTTTGTGACATTTCTAATTGGCTGTCTTGTATTTCTAATAAGTTGTTTAATCGTTGGCATGTTGAATCATATACATAATGGACTGGTTTAGATCGATCCTAACCGCATGATTATGAATTCCTTTTATTGAATAGAATAGTAAATAAAAGTCATAATATATTAATATGAAACTCGGCAGGGGTAATTTCAAATCACGAATTGATGCGAAATCCAGGCTATTGTCATTCAACCGCTACAAGATCAACAATTCCATAAGCTTGGGCCTCTGTTGCTGACATAAAAACATCTCTTTCCATGTCTTCGGAGACAACCCATAGGGGTTTGCCCGTTCTTTGTACATAAACCCTTGTCAGGGTTTCACGTAGTTTCAGCAGTTCTCCCACTTCCAGGATGAATTCTCCCGTTGCTACTTCAGAAAAAGAACCAGCAGGTTGATGGA